GGAAGAATACTAAATAATAAATCGAAATTCTAATAAATAACAAAATATAATGGAAGCGAAAGAGGAGGAAAGAAAAAAGTAGATAAAATTTGATACCAAGCTATATACGAGTCTTTCATATCCTCTTTTTTATATTTCATTAATTCAATTTCGTTTTCTTTTTATTAAGACTAAATTCCGTAAAAAGTCCTGCCTTCCTTGAAATATAATGAACTGTTCTTGTTGGTTGAGCGCCTTTTTAAGGAAATTGAGAATAGCAGGAAGATTTAAAAAAGTTTCATTAGTTATCAGATCATAAAAACCCACTTTCCAAGGATCTCTTCGAGATCAAACACCAATCGCAACGATTCGATAAACGGCTCATTGGTATAGATGTATATGAATAATACCCCCCCGAGAAACGTATACGAGGCTTTTGCCTCGTACGGCTCCAGAAAAAAATTCAATAAGTAGAAGTTAACTCTCTATATAAAATTAAAATATTAAAGAGATTAATAAAAACATTAAATCAATTAGCCAGTATTGAAACCCTAAATATTTTTTTCCATAAAAAGCATTCGTAAAATGCGTACTCTCATAACTCAAGTTAAATAACTCTCAAATATCGCAACAGAGAATCCTTAAGTACTCTTTTTATTTAGTAGTCTCTAACCCTTTTTTGTTTGTCTCATTTTTTAGAATCCATTTTTTTTCTTAATTTTTATCTAGTTGTTCAAATAATTGAAAACTGGATTTCCTTGTTTCAGGATTCTTTATCCTTACTTGGAATCTTTGGGTTTAGGCATGACTTCGGTGATCTTGAATCGTTTTATAAAAAAAGGGCCACAACAAGCCCCTTATTTTGTTTATGATTTATTTTCTTTCTATACAAAGAATCGTACAAACGCTTGATTAATACATGATAGACTTTTGATTCAAAGAATTTGACAATTTCCAGAAAATTTCCTTTTCAATTGTAAAATTGATTGAAAGGGCTTTTTTTCAATATAAAAATCAAAAGACTTAAGAGGTTGTTCCAACGTAGTGATTCGCACTAACCCTAGATCCTTACGCCTGCGAAAGGAATAAAATCTATTCTCCTCGAGCTCCACCCTGTACTCTTTTTTATATTCAAAAAAGGTGTATGACTATAAAACACAAAAAGAACACAAAATGTCGAGCCAAGAGCACCTATATTCCTATATAAAAAGCGGCGGATCCAAAAACCCACAGCAGATCATGTCCTTCAATTCAAGTCGCACGTTGCTTTTTACCGCATTAAGTTTTACCATAGCATTACTTTAGTTTGTGTAATTGATTCAATTATGGAATCATGAATAGTCATAGTTCAGTCAGTATATCGTAATCTATACTTTTTCTTTCTCTATGAATGGAATAGTTAATTTACGCGTAAAAGGTTAAGTCAGAATTCAAATGAATTCCATATTCGATTGGATATATGTAAAATATAAATTTGAATATAAATATATATTTTTTTTTATTAAAACTCTTAGAATCTACGGTTCCACCTTACTTAACCTGTATCACACACAAATAAAAAAAGCAAATAGATCCTTTTGAATTCGGTTGAAATTATGAAAAATAAGTTGATTCTTCTTTTCATTTCAATATTTTATTCTTAAAAAATATTGGATTTTGAAACAGAAAGAGAAAGGTGGTGTACAAAGGCAATAGAAGATTTATTCTGGAATGACTGTACTCTGGGACGGAAGGATTCGAACCTCCGAATAGCGGGACCAAAACCCGTTGCCTTACCGCTTGGCTACGCCCCATGTCGATTTTTATTCAAGACTACTAAAAGATTAATATTGCTATTGGTTGTTCGTCAATTCAATTTCAGCCCAAATGAAATTATAGATTACATTGGTGCTAGAGTTTTGACACGTGTAGATAGCAAATCAAACTGACTTTATTGATCATTACATAGAATTCAATTAAGATATTGTATGAAAATATTATTTCTTTAATTCTCATAAGATAATTAAAGGATTTTTGATTGAGTAAGTTCAACAAAGTCTTTTTAGACTATCTTTCTTTATTTTTTTCCTTATATAAAAAATACTTATATTAAAAATATATTAATAACTCAATCAAAATGAAATTATCCACAAGAACACCAATTTTTGTTATGCTTAATATATTTAATTTGATCTGTATTTGTTTTAATTCTACCCTTTTTTCATGCGCTTTTTTAGTCGCCAAATTGCCGGAGGCCTACGCCTTTTTGAATCCAATCGTAGATGTTATGCCCGTAATACCTCTTTTCTTTCTTCTCTTAGCCTTCGTTTGGCAAGCAGCTGTAAGTTTTCGATGAAATTCTTAATACTATCTTAGACTTAGAAACTTATAAAAATTCACTATTTTTATTCTTCCAACAATTCAAAAGATCAAAAAAAATCTTGACGTATGAACGAACTCTCAATTAAAACATTGAATTTTTTTGGTAGCCATACTAAATCTGGATCATTCTATTTCCTCAATTTTATCCTCTTTTCCCTAAATGAAAGAACCTAATTCGAGTTCACAAAAAAAATATCTAGATGTTGGTATGCAAATCTGTTTCCATATGAAAGACTCGATTATTATCTTATTACAAATGACTTTCTGAAATCTTTTTTTTATTCTTTTTTTCTAGAAAAAAAGAAATCACTTGATTTATTGGTATAAAAATTAGATATTTGGTATAAAAATAGAGAATCTATTCTCTTTTTTTTTTTTTTTGAAAAAAAAAAGTAAGATCTTGGAGATTGTGTAATGCTTACTCTCAAACTTTTTGTATACACTGTAGTTATATTCTTTGTTTCTCTCTTCATATTTGGATTCTTATCTAATGATCCAGGACGTAACCCGGGACGTGAAGAATAAAAAAGAAGGGTTTTTTATTGCTTTATTTAATTTAGTGGAAATGCTCGAATTTTATTAGGATTTTATCTATTACACATCATCAAAAGGAGAAAGGGAAAGAGAGGGATTCGAACCCTCGGTACGATTTACTCGTACAATGGATTAGCAATCCAACGCTTTAGTCCGCTCAGCCATCTCTCCTAAATCGAAAGGGGATACTTAATTAGGTTCCATTAGACAAAAACAGGTTTGAAAAAAAACCTTCTCCACTTTATTCTTCAAAAACTTTCTTTTTTTGTTTTGTATAGATAATTCTTTATATTATATATATTTTTTCATTTTATTTTTATATTATATATATATATTTTTTCTTTTTTATTATATATTTTTATTATATAAATATATTATATTTATCATCTATTTATATATATAAAATTAATATATATATATATTATTATATATTATATTATTATATATATAATATATAACTTTTTTTATAGAACTTTCTCAGTAATTCTATTTTATTTACAGAACAAATGTAGATAAAGATTAGATAAAGAACGGGCTCGAACCCGAAAGAGAAATAAATAAAACCACAATAATAGAAATAGAGAATCCTTTTTCATTTTGTCTAATCCAAACACAAGTAAAAGATCTTTTTTATTTTAATAGTTTTTTATTTTAATAGCCTGGCCTGGTCAGTCCCCAGCCGGGCCTTTTTTTGTTAAAGGTCAAAAGACTAATCCGATGGATTTTTAGACAAAAATGATCGGAAATAAAAAAAATGTAATCCCGCTTTGACTAATTTTATTAAGTCTACGCGTAAACGCTAGAGTTTTCTAATTTTTTTTCAGGTTTTTTTTATTAAACTCCCAATTACTTTGTTCGACAAAAGGTCAATTTATATGCAATAATTGCAGTGTAGCGGGTGTAGTTTAGTGGTAAAAGTGTGATTCGTTCCTTTAACCCCTTTAATAGTTAAAGGGTCTCTCGGTTTGATTAATTTTCCGATCAAAAACTTTATTTCTTAAAAGGATTTAGTCCTTTACCTTTCAATGAAAGATTCAAGGAAGATTATAGATTCTCGTAATTTGTATCCAAAGACTCTAATCAATTGTAAATTTGGATTATGAAATTCCGAAACATAATTTTTGAATTGGATTATTATTTACAATTCAATAAGTATAACAAGAGGATCCATGGATAAAGCAAGAAAAGTTTGTTTCTAATCGTAACTAAATCTTCAGTTCTATTTATTGTTTGGTAGAGAAAAAATTGAAGCAAAATAGCTATTAAACGAGAACTTTGGTTTACTAAAGACATCGACATATTATATTGTTTTAGCTCGGTGGAAACAAAATACTTTTCCTAAGGATTCCGTTAAATAGAAATAAAGAACGAAGTAACTAGAAAGATTGTTCGAGTTCTCCTTTTTTATCTTCTAGAAGGATCATCTAGAAAGCAAAATTTTCTGTGAAAGTACCCATACAGAAAAAAGCTAACATAGATGTTATGGGTCAATTTTGATTTCGTTCCCGGCTTTTTTATTTCGGAATTTCTCCATCCATCATAAAGGAGCCGAATGAAACCAAAGTTTCATGTTCGGTTTTGAATTAGAGACGTTAAAAATATAAAAATGATCAATAGACGTCGACTAAAACCCTTAGCCTTCCAAGCTAACGATGCGGGTTCGATTCCCGCTACCCGCTCTAAATTCTAAATAGCCCCTTTTTTTTAGAGAAAATTTTCTCTATTAGAATTGTCTAATAGCAATTGTGTATTGAATTCACTTCAATACACAATTGCTAAAAAGTTTTCGCACATTCTTTTTTTTTTTTTTAACAATTGGAAAGTTAAAAAAGCGAAAAGCGTCCATTGTCTAATGGATAGGACATAGGTCTTCTAAACCTTTGGTATAGGTTCAAATCCTATTGGACGCAATATCAATATTGATATAAATATATTGATATTTATTTATTATTTCCATTTCTATTCTATATATTATTATTAAATAGAATATATTTTTTATTCCATTTAGAAAAAAGATAAGAAAGAATTTAGAATAAGAAAGAAATTCTGAATGCTTTAAGATTTAATATTAAACAGATAGTAATTATCTACTTCTTTCTATTATATATATACTTAACTTAACTTAT